TTTCTAGATGTGAGTCAGATTCCTTGGATACTTCGAAAAGTGTTCGTTTGCTTGTGTTTACATCTTGTCGATTCTACTAGAAATTCTATAATTAAGAATAACTCATTATAAGATAAGTGGATTTTTTGGAGTAGTTCATCAATGGTGACCAAATACCTCTCCCTTTTTTGACTCTGCACCAGTGATTTCACTATTATTAGTGAACAATAATGGAATAGTTTCTTCATAGAAATAGGGGACAGAATTCACATGGATATAGTAAGTCTCGCATGGGCTGCTTTAATGGTAGTTTTTACATTTTCCCTCTCTCTCGTAGTGTGGGGAAGAAGTGGACTCTAGTGGACTCTAGAAGTACTCTTAATTGCGGTAATAATCAAACTCTATCAACCTGTATCAATTGTTTTAGTTTTCTAGACCGTTCGGCAATTTTTTTTGGATTTAGGTTTTATTGACTCATTTTCTATTTTTATATCAGGGTTTACACGGTTAACCATTCATGGGGTAACCCCCTTTCGAAATTTGACGAAGTTTCCATCGAATTGGGATTATCTGTATTAAATGGATCAAACAAACAAATGAAATTGAGAAAGTATGTACATCCATTTCATATTCTATTTCATTTATATTGACGTTTCTAAAGAAAAATAGAGATATAGGTGGATTCCTTTATATTAAGATATTTCACTTGTATCTTTATACATTACAATAACCATAATGGCTAGTTATGGTAGAAAGAGATCTCTTTCTACCATACTAGCGGGCCCTTAGGATACTACTACTACTGAGTCTAAGGCATTCCTTTCATTTAAGACGAGAAATTTAAATCCTTTTTTTTTTTCATTGATAGTAAAATTGTATTCAAATTAATCATTTTGACTAACCGTTTTGACGTAAATTATAAGCAAAAAAGCAGTAGGAACGAGAATGAAGAGTGCAGTAGCAATAAATGCAAGAATATTTACTTCCATAATTTAATCGTTTATTATTATTTTTTTAATATCTCGGGATTTAATCCCATAGAGATGAGAAATCTTTCGCTTGTAAACTCACTCAGATGAATTAGATTTCGATGATATCGAATGAAATAAATATCATGAATAACAATATCGGAGCTATAAAATCGATTCATCGTCAAGAATTTAATAGTATAACATAGGAAGATCTTTTATCCACACCGAATACATAATGAGATTCTTGATTCAATCAAAAAATATTTATTTATGATTATTTTTCCCCGCTTTCTTTTCTACAACCTAGTACTTTACTTTCCTTGTACAATCATCTGATGAAGTATCATAAAAAAACCTTTTCTACTTCGATTGTTTACAAAAAGAGTTTCTAAAGAACCTTGAATAAACAATAGAAATAAAATAGAGAAAACAAGTACGAAGTTCACTTTGAAATTTCAAAACTTTTTTAAGGGTCTATCATCTTTTTGGAAAACAAAGAAAGGGAATGTGACAAAAACGAGTCCCAGTAAAAAAAAAAAAACGAAAATATTCCAAAAAATGAACTAGTTAAATTTTCTTACGAGTTTTTTCTTCGACATCGACTCTAATCTTTTAAAAGAGCATATTCATTAGGGAAGACTCATTTTATCTTTATTTTTTAAATATCCTCTTTCCTTGGTTGGATTCGAACTATTTTAAATTCCTTGACTTCATAGAAAGAAAAGTATATATAGGTACTCTTGGCAAATGTATTATACGCTATCCTATTCCATTTTCCTACACGAATTAATGGGAGATCTGTTGACAAAAAGTGGAAACCCCATACAGTATCTCTTTCTTGAAGTGTTGAATGCTCTGAATAATTAATTTACATATGTCTCTCTATCATCAATTGGTGCTAGTTAAAACAAAGGAAAAACCCCTTTCTTTTGCTTGATGAAAAAAGCAAAATAAAACAAAAAGATAAATGAAACCGTTTTGATCCCCTTGCCCAGAAACTAAAAGGGGAGTTGATGTCTTTTTTTTTATTGAATCCGCCGGGACTGACGGGGCTCGAACCCGCAGCTTCCGCCTTGACAGGGCGGTGCTCTAACCAATTGAACTACAGTCCCATGGAAATCAAGTGGGTAGCTTACATATTCCTTCTTATGATTTCATTTTAATCATTTCAGTTTTAGATTCAAATTATTGTTTTGTAACAAAGAAAGTCACAAGTGATATATTGATATCTATATGGATATCACTTTAGTGATAGCAAGACGGATTACAGGTAATCCTTGCATTCTTATCAAATCGATTGATAATCTATTTTTTTTTGTAAAAAAAAAGATTATTTTCTCGCCTCTGTTCATTAAAGTTTATATTTAAAGGATCCATATCGGGATCCTTAGCAAGATCAAGATCGGCATTTTTTATGGAAACTCAAAAGTAACTAGACACAAGAAATAAAGAAAAAAGTGAAGTCGAAATATCAATATCCCCTGAAATTTTACTTTTTTTCTTACCCTTATCTGTCATTAATGATATGCAAAACATAAAAGGTTATGCAG